GTAGCTTAACTTTCAAAGCATGACACTGAAGATGTTATGATGAGCCTTAAAAAACTCCGCAGGCACAAAAGTTTGGTCCTGACTTTATTGTCAATTTTAGCTAAATTTATACATGCAAGTCTCCGCAAACCCGTGAGAATGCCCTATGTACTCCCACCCATGGAGTCAAGGAGCTGGCATCAGGCTCGGCATTTCATATATTTTATGAATTGCCTGCCCACGACGCCTTGCTTAGCCACACCCCCAAGGGTTTTCAGCAGTAGTAAACTTTGAGCCATGAGCGAAAGCTTGACTCAGCTATAGCTAAGAGAGTTGGTCAACCTCGTGCCAGCCACCGCGGTTATACGAGGAACTCAAGTTGATGATTATCGGCATAAAGCGTGGTTAGAATATCTATAAACTAAAGCCGAAAATACCCAAAGCAGTCATACGCATGGGAAATATAAGTCCCCTTACGAAAGTAGCTTTATGATATTTTGAGCCCACGAAAACTGGGGCACAAACTGGGATTAGAGACCCCACTATGCCCAGTCTTAAACAAAGACGTTAACACTACCTTTGCGTCCGCCTGGTAACTACGAGCTCACCAAAATTCAAGCTTAAAAACCAAAGGACTTGGCGGTGCTTCAAACCCCCCTAGAGGAGCCTGTTCTATAACCGATAATCCCCGTTAAACCTCACCCTTCCCAGCCCAATTCCAGCCTATATACCGCCGTCGTCAGCTTACCCCGTGAGAGTCCTCCAAAAAGTAGGCGCAATTGGTTTATCCCCAGCAAGTCAGGTCGAGGTGTAGCCTATGGAAGGGAAAGAAATGGGCTACATTCTCTCAAGCAGAGAACACAGAAGATTGTCCTGAAAAAAGACATCTGAAGGTGGATTTAGCAGTAAGGGGGGAGCAGAGTGCCCCCCTGAAGACGGCCCTGAAGCGCGTACACACCGCCCGTCACTCTCCCCAAACACCCTCGTCATAACCTAAATAAGACACAAGAAAAGCAAAGGGGAGGCAAGTCGTAACATGGTAAGTGTACCAGAAGGTGTACTTGGCTAACCGGAACATAGCTAAATGAGTATAGTACCTCCCTTACACTGAGTAGTTGCCTGTTCAAATCAGGCTGTCCCGACGCCCATCAGCTAGCCTAACAACCTAAAAGCAACAAACCCCATTAATTAACCCCAAATTCACTAAACTAATCCAAACAAATCATTTTTCCTCCCTAGTATGTGCGACAGAAAAAGAACACAAGCGCAATAGAAAAAGTACCGCAAGGGAACGCTGAAAGAGAAGTGAAATAACCCAGTAAAGCGAAAAAAAGCAGAGATAAACCCTCGTACCTTTTGCATCATGATTTAGCCAGTAACACCCAAGCAAAGCGCCCTTTAGTTTGGTACCCCGAAACTAAGTGAGCTACTCCGAGCCAGCCTATCAAGGGCGAACCCGTCTCTGTGGCAAAAGAGTGGGATGAGCTCCGAGTAGAGGTGACAGACCTACCGAACTTAGTGATAGCTGGTTGCCTAAGAAATGGATATAAGTTCAGCCTAAAGAATTCTTCCCTCAAACCGTAACTTTGACGTTGCTGTCCTTACCCGACAGCATAATTTATTGAAACCTTTAAGAGACAAAAGAAATCTATAGAGTTAGTCAAAAGGGGGACAGCCCTTTTGACGTAAGAAACAACTTTTCTAGGAGGATAAAGATCATAATTTCAACAAAGGTAAAATATTTTGGTGGGCTTAAAAGCAGCCATCCATAATGACAGCGTTACAGCTCAAATATGACTATACCCTTAAAATTAGGATAAAAATATCTTAAACCCCTTAATCTACTAGGCCACTCTATAATGCTATAGAAGTGATAATGCTAATATGAGTAATACGAGATACCTCTCCTTACATTAGTGTACATCGGAACGGAACCCCCACCGAAACTTAACGACCCCAAATACAGAGGGTATTGAAACATAACTTCTACCTTTCAAGAAAACACTTCAAAAATTATCGTTAACCCTACACTGGTATGTTTTTTAGGAAAGACTAAAAGAAAAAGAAGGAACTCGGCAAATTCCTAGCCTCGCCTGTTTACCAAAAACATCGCCTCTTGCAAATATTACGAATAAGAGGTCCCGCCTGCCCGGTGACTATATGTTAAACGGCCGCGGTATACTGACCGTGCCAAGGTAGCGCAATCACTTGCCCTTTAAATGGGGGCCCGTATGAATGGCATCACGAGGGCTAATCTGTCTCCTTTTTCCAGTCAATGAAATTGATCTCCCCGTGCAGAAGCGGGGATAAAACCATAAGACGAGAAGACCCTGTGGAGCTTTAGATATTAAGATTGATCCTCTTAACATAATCAAAACAAAGATATCCAAATAAGGAATACAATCCGACTATCTTTGGTTGGGGCGACCGCGGGGACTAAAATAACCCCCATGTGGACCGGGAATAAACTTATCTAGTTCCTACAACCGAGAGTTACCACTCTAATTAACAGAACTTCTGACCTTAACTGATCCGACAATGTCGATCAACGGACCGAGTTACCCCAGGGATAACAGCGCAATCCTCTTTAAGAGTTCTTATCGACAAGAGGGTTTACGACCTCGATGTTGGATCAGGACATCCCATTGGCGTAGAAGCTATTAAGGGTTCGTTTGTTCAACGATTAAAGTCCTACGTGATCTGAGTTCAGACCGGAGTAATCCAGGTCAGTTTCTATCTATGTAATGTTTCCTTCTAGTACGAAAGGACCGAAATAAAGAGGCCCATGCTCTAAGTAAGCCTTCCCCTAAATCAATGATACCAACTAAAATGAATCAAAGGGCATAACCCCCCCCCCCCGCTGCAGAAAATAGCTTTGTTAAGGTGGCAGAGCCCGGCTATTGCAATAGGCCTAAGCCCTATTAACAGAGGTTCAAGTCCTCTCCTTAACTATGATAGTAACTCTGATTACGCACATTATTAACCCCTTAGTCTATATTGTCCCAGTCCTTCTAGCGGTTGCCTTCCTAACCCTTATTGAACGAAAAGTATTAGGTTATATACAACTCCGTAAAGGGCCCAACGTGGTGGGCCCCTACGGACTTTTACAACCCATCGCTGATGGCGTAAAACTATTTATTAAAGAGCCTGTCCGCCCTTCCACATCATCCCCCATTTTATTCCTCCTGACCCCTATGTTGGCACTAACTCTAGCCCTGACTCTTTGAGCCCCAATGCCAATACCCTACCCAGTTGTAGATCTCAATCTGGGTATTTTATTCTTGCTAGCCTTATCAAGTCTAGCTGTCTATTCAATTTTAGGCTCAGGCTGGGCCTCCAATTCCAAATATGCCCTCATTGGAGCACTACGGGCCGTCGCCCAGACTATTTCGTATGAAGTAAGCCTAGGACTAATCCTGCTCTGCATTATTATCTTTTCAGGTAACTTCACCCTTCAAGTATTTAATGTAACCCAAGAAAGTATTTGACTTATTATTCCCGCCTGACCTTTAGCAGCAATATGGTATATTTCTACATTAGCAGAGACTAACCGAGCCCCCTTCGATCTTACCGAAGGAGAATCTGAACTAGTCTCTGGCTTTAATGTAGAATACGCAGGAGGCCCATTTGCATTATTTTTCTTGGCCGAGTATGCCAATATCTTATTAATAAATACCCTCTCTGCCACCCTCTTCCTAGGGGCATCTCACTTCCCCTTAATGCCTGAACTTACTGCAGTCAACCTTATATTTAAAGCCTCCCTACTCTCTATTGTATTTCTCTGAGTCCGAGCCTCCTACCCCCGCTTCCGATACGATCAACTAATGCATCTGATCTGAAAAAGCTTCCTGCCTCTTACCTTAGCCCTAGTCATTTGGCACGTAGCACTACCAATTGCATTCGTGGGGCTCCCCCCACAACTATAAACCCGGAGTTGTGCCTGAACTAAAGGGCCACTTTGATAGAGTGAATCATGAAGGTTAAAATCCCTCCAACTCTTAGAAAAAAGGGGCTCGAACCCAACCTGGAGAGATCAAAACTCTCAGTGCTTCCACTACACCATCTTCTAGTAGAGTAAGTTAATTTAAACTCCTGGGCCCATACCCCAACAAAGCAGGTTAAAATCCTGCCTCTACTAATGAGCCCCTACATTCTGGTTATTCTATTATTTGGCTTGGGCCTCGGAACTTCTATTACACTTACAAGCTCCCACTGATTAATCGCATGAATAGGTCTTGAAATCAATACCCTTGCTATTATTCCTATCATAGCTCGACATTATCACCCCCGAGCAGTAGAAGCTGCAACTAAATACTTCCTAACACAAGCCACCGCCGCAGCCATAATTCTGTTTGCTAGCACAACAAACGCTTGAATTACAGGCCAATGAGATATTTACCAAATGTCCCACCCTTTAGCCACCACCCTAATTACCCTGGCCCTAGCATTAAAAATCGGGCTTGCTCCCCTACACTCATGACTTCCTGAAGTACTCCAAGGCTTAGACCTCACAACGGGCCTAATTATGTCCACCTGACAAAAACTTGCCCCCTTTGCCCTGCTACTTCAATTACAACCAGCTAACCCAACAATAATGATTGTTTTAGGCCTCTCATCTACCCTGATTGGAGGCTGAGGAGGACTAAATCAGACTCAGCTACGGAAAATCCTTGCATATTCATCTATTGCCCATCTGGGGTGAATAATTCTAGTGCTTCAGTATGCCCCCTCCCTTACACTCCTAACTCTGATCCTCTACTTAATTATGACCACCTCCGCATTCCTTATATTTAAAGCAAATAACGTCACGGATATTAACTCCCTGGCCCTCTCATGAACTAAAACACCCATTCTAACCGCCTTAACACCACTTGTTCTGTTATCATTAGGAGGTCTCCCCCCACTAACGGGCTTTATACCTAAATGGCTTATTCTTCAAGAACTAACAAAACAAAGCTTAGAACCCACCGCCACCTTTGCAGCACTAACAGCCCTCTTAAGCCTGTACTTCTATCTACGACTCTCATACTCAATAACTATAACAATAGCCCCTAACAATTTATCTGGCACAACACCATGGCGATTCCCCCTGTCCCAATCAACCCTCCTCCCGACCCTCGCTATTACAGGCGCTATTGGTCTTCTCCCAATCACCCCCTTGATTTGGACCACCCTAACTGCCTAGAGACTTAGGTTAGCATAGACCAAGGGCCTTCAAAGCCCTAAGCGGGAGTGAAAATCTTCCAGTCCCTGTAAGGCTTGCAGGACATTAACCCACATCTTCTACATGCAAAGCAGATACTTTTATTAAGCTAAAGCCTTCCTAGATGAGTAGGCCTCGATCCTACAAATTCTTAGTTAACAGCTAAGCGCCCTAACCAGCGAGCATTCATCTAAGTTATCCTTTCCCCGCCCCGTAAAACGGGGAGGGGCGGGGAAAGCCCCGGCAGAAGTTACGCTGCGACTCCAGATTTGCAATCTGGCATGTTGAACACCTCAGAGCTTGATAAGAAGAGGACTTTAACCTCTGTACATGGAGCTACAATCCACCGCTTAATTCACTCAGCCATCTTACCTGTGGCAATTACACGTTGATTTTTCTCAACTAATCACAAAGACATCGGCACCCTCTATCTCTTATTTGGTGCTTGGGCCGGCATAGTGGGGACAGCATTGAGTTTACTTATTCGAGCAGAACTTAGTCAACCAGGAGCCCTTCTAGGTGACGACCAAATCTATAACGTCATCGTCACGGCTCATGCTTTCGTAATAATTTTCTTTATAGTAATACCAATTATGATCGGAGGGTTCGGAAACTGATTAATCCCACTTATGATCGGAGCCCCCGATATGGCATTCCCCCGAATGAATAATATGAGCTTCTGACTTCTGCCCCCCTCTTTCCTCCTACTCCTTGCCTCATCCGGCATTGAAGCAGGGGCAGGAACAGGTTGGACAGTATACCCCCCTCTTGCAGGCAACCTAGCTCATGCAGGGGCATCTGTCGACTTAACCATTTTTTCTCTTCACCTAGCAGGTATTTCTTCAATTCTAGGGGCCATTAACTTTATTACTACTATTATTAACATGAAACCCCCCGCTATTTCCCAATACCAAACACCCTTGTTCGTATGGGCCGTTTTAATTACAGCTGTTCTTCTACTTCTTTCCCTCCCCGTCCTAGCAGCTGGCATTACAATACTCCTAACTGACCGAAATCTAAACACAACTTTCTTTGACCCTGCAGGAGGAGGAGACCCAATTCTATACCAACACCTCTTTTGGTTCTTTGGTCACCCAGAAGTCTATATTCTTATTCTACCTGGTTTCGGTATTATTTCACACGTCGTCGCATATTATGCAGGCAAAAAAGAGCCTTTTGGGTATATGGGTATAGTCTGGGCAATAATGGCAATTGGCCTTCTCGGGTTTATTGTTTGGGCCCACCATATGTTTACAGTTGGTATGGATGTTGATACACGAGCCTACTTCACTTCCGCTACAATAATTATTGCCATTCCTACGGGGGTAAAAGTATTTAGCTGACTTGCTACCCTACATGGGGCTGCGCTAAAATGAGACGCACCCCTATTATGAGCATTAGGGTTTATTTTCTTATTTACAGTAGGAGGACTGACAGGAATTGTATTAGCTAACTCTTCTTTAGATGTAGTTCTCCACGACACCTATTATGTAGTAGCTCACTTCCACTACGTCCTCTCAATAGGAGCAGTCTTTGCAATCGTTGCTGGATTTGTTCACTGATTCCCGCTATTTACAGGATATACACTTCATCATGCCTGAACTAAAGTCCACTTTGTAATCATGTTTACAGGAGTAAATTTAACATTCTTCCCACAACATTTCCTAGGACTGGCAGGAATGCCACGACGATACTCTGACTACCCCGACGCATATACCCTATGAAACACAGTTTCTTCTCTTGGGTCTATAGTATCCCTAACAGCAGTAATCCTGTTCCTATTCATTATCTGGGAAGCCTTTGCTGCCAAACGAGAAGTTCTCTGAGTTGAACACACCGCAACTAATGTGGAATGACTACACGGCTGCCCTCCCCCATACCACACATTTGAAGAGCCCGCATTCGTTCAAGTTCAAACAAAATAAGACGAGAAAGGGAGGAGTTGAACCCCCGTGAGATGGTTTCAAGCCAACTACATAACCGCTCTGCCACTTTCTTTTAAGGTACTAGTAAAATGCTATAACATTTCCTTGTCGAGGAAAAATCGCAAGTTGAAGTCTTGCGTATCTTAATATGTAATGGCTCATCCCACACAACTCGGTTTTCAAGACGCAGCTTCCCCAGTAATAGAAGAACTTTTACACTTCCATGACCACGCTATAATGATTGTTATACTAATTAGTGTTCTTGTACTTTATATTATCGTAGCTATAATTTCTACAAAGTTAACTGACAAATATATTCTAGACTCTCAGGAAATCGAGATTATCTGAACAGTTCTGCCAGCAATTACATTAATTATGATTGCACTCCCCTCCCTCCGAATTTTATATCTTATAGATGAAGTTAATAAACCACACCTAACAGTTAAAGCTATCGGCCACCAATGATACTGAAGCTACGAATATACTGACTATATAGAACTAGCTTTCGACTCATATATAGTCCCCACCTCAGACCTCTCACCTGGCGAATACCGGCTCCTAGAGGCCGACCATCGAATACTTGTGCCCTCAGACTCTCCAGTTCGAGTGCTAGTTACCGCAGATGATGTCCTTCACTCATGGGCAGTCCCAGCACTAGGTGTTAAAATAGACGCGGTCCCCGGTCGATTAAATCAAACAGCTTTTATTTCCTCTCGCCCAGGCCTTTTCTTTGGCCAATGTTCTGAAATCTGTGGTGCCAACCATAGCTTTATACCCATTGTAGTAGAGGCCCTTCCTTTAAACCACTTTGAGGATTGAGCAACCCTGATACTCCAAGAGTCTTCACTAAGAAGCTAAATAGGGCCGTAGCGTTAGCCTTTTAAGCTAAAGACTGGTGACCCCCACTCACCCTTAGTGATATGCCCCAATTAAACCCCGCCCCTTGATTCGCAATTTTTGTATTTTCTTGAGCAGTATTTCTTGCAATTTTACCTCCTAAAGTGATAGCCCATAGCTATCCAAACGAACCAGCACCTCAAAGCACAGAAAAATCTAAAACAAACTCCTGAACCTGACCATGATTCTAAGCTTTTTTGACCAGTTTATAAGCCCCGTATACTTAGGAATTCCACTAATCGCATTAGCCCTTTCCCTCCCTTGAATTTTCTACCCTACTCCCTGCCCGCGATGAATTAGCAACCGGCTGACTACCGTTCAAAACTGAGGTATCGCCCAATATACGCGCCAATTGTTGCAACCACTAAACCCAGGAGGCCATAAGTGGGCCCTAATTCTAACATCACTTATAATGTATCTTATAACCCTAAATATGCTTGGCCTTCTCCCTTATACCTTTACCCCTACAACCCAACTGTCGTTAAACATGGGCATTGCAGTAGTTTTATGACTAGCTACAGTTATTATTGGTATGCGAAATCAACCAACCATTGCCCTAGGACATCTACTCCCTGAAGGAACCCCTACCCCTCTAATTCCCGTGCTAATTATTATCGAAACTATTAGCCTCCTTATTCGACCTATTGCCCTTGGCGTCCGGTTAACGGCTAATCTTACAGCAGGTCACCTCTTAATTCAACTCACAGCCACTGCAAGCTTCGTCCTCCTGCCTTTAATACCCGCTGTGTCAATCTTAACAACAGCACTTCTACTCCTTCTAACAATTCTAGAAGTCGCAGTTGCAATAATTCAAGCATACGTCTTCGTACTGCTTCTAAGCCTCTATCTCCAAGAAAACGTCTAATGGCACATCAAGCACACGCATACCACATAGTAGACCCGAGCCCATGGCCTCTTACAGGAGCAGTAGGCGCCTTGTTAATAACTTCTGGAACTGCAATGTGGTTCCATTTTAATTCCCTAACACTTATAGTCCTTGGGACTATTCTAGTTCTGTTAACAATATATCAATGATGACGAGACGTCGTACGAGAAGCAACCTACCAAGGTCACCACACTCCCCCTGTTCAAAAAGGCCTCCGCTACGGTATAATTCTGTTTATTACCTCTGAAGTATTCTTTTTCCTTGGGTTCTTCTGAGCATTTTATCATTCTAGCCTAGCACCCACCCCTGAACTAGGAGGCTGCTGGCCTCCTACAGGGATTACTACCTTAGACCCATTCGAAGTGCCCCTACTTAATACAGCTGTTCTCCTAGCATCAGGTGTGACAGTAACATGGGCTCACCACAGTATTATAGAGGGAGAACGAAAACAAGCTATTCATTCCCTCATCTTAACCATCCTTCTAGGTTTCTACTTTACATTCCTTCAAGGCTTAGAATATTATGAAGCACCTTTCACTATTGCAGACGGAGTATATGGTTCAACCTTCTTCGTAGCCACAGGATTCCATGGGCTCCATGTAATTATCGGCTCTACTTTCCTGGCAGTCTGCCTTCTCCGACAAATTAAGTACCACTTCACGTCCGGCCACCATTTCGGATTTGAAGCAGCCGCCTGATATTGACACTTCGTCGACGTAGTCTGACTATTCCTTTACGTCTCAATCTACTGATGAGGATCTTAGTCCTTCTAGTATAATGCTAGTACATGTAACTTCCAATTACTTAGTTTTGGTTAAATTCCAAAGAAGGATAATGAACTTAATCATCACGATTGTTACTATTACTACTCTGCTCTCCGTAATTTTAGCAATGGTCTCATTCTGACTCCCTCAAATAACCCCTGACCATGAGAAACTCTCCCCCTACGAATGTGGATTTGATCCACTAGGCTCCGCCCGACTACCCTTCTCCCTGCGATTCTTCCTAGTGGCTATCCTATTTCTTCTATTTGACCTAGAAATTGCTCTTCTTCTGCCACTCCCGTGAGGAAACCAAGCCATAACTCCCGAAACAACATTCTTATGAGCCACAATAGTCCTTATTATCTTAACCCTCGGATTAATTTATGAATGAATTCAAGGCGGTCTTGAATGAGCCGAATAGGCAGCTAGTTTAACAAAAACATTTGATTTCGGCTCAAAAACTTATGGTTAAAGTCCATAGCATCCTCATGGGCGCAGTCCAATTTTCATTCTCCGCAGCTTTCATTTTAGGCCTTAGTGGCCTTACATTTCATCGAACACACCTACTCTCGGCCTTGCTGTGTCTTGAAGGAATAATACTTTCCCTATTTATCGGGCTTTCGATTTGAACCTTACAACTCAACGCAACTAGTTTCTCTTCCGCTCCCCTACTTCTCCTAGCCTTCTCAGCCTGTGAAGCTAGCGCAGGGCTTGCCCTCCTAGTAGCCACAGCACGAACCCACGGCTCCGACCACCTAAAAACCTTAAACCTTTTACGATGCTAATAATTCTCACCGCTACCCTAATACTTTTTCCCACTGTATGGCTTCTCCCATTTTCATGACTCTGACCAGTCACACTTTTCCATAGCATACTGATTGCTGTAGCAGGTGTCACTATACCAAAAAACCTCGCACACACCGGGTGGTACGAAATTAGCCCCTACATGGCAGTAGATGCTCTGTCAGCTCCACTACTCTGCCTAACCTGCTGACTTTTGCCCCTTAGTATCCTTGCAAGCCAAAAGCACGTTCAATATGACCCAGAAAGCCGGCAACGACTATTCCTTTCAGTTCTTGTAATTCTACAACTTGCCATTATTATAGCTTTCGCTGTAACTGACATAGTCATGTTTTATATTATATTTGAAGCAACTCTTATCCCCACCTTAATTGCAATTACCCGCTGAGGCTCACAATGACAACGTCTGAACGCAGGGGCCTACTTCCTATTTTTTACCTTAGCTGCCTCCCTCCCACTCCTTATTGGCATTCTTTACCTTTGCAAAATCGCAGGGTCCGCATCCTTCATCTTGATCCCCCATGTTGGATTAACTCACGTAAGCTCTATTGCCCAACTGATGTGATGGGTAGCATGCGTTATTGCTTTTATAGTTAAAATACCTCTTTATGGAATACACCTTTGACTCCCTAAAGCTCATGTAGAAGCCCCCATCGCTGGCTCAATAGTTCTTGCCGCTGTCCTGCTTAAACTCGGAGGGTACGGACTCATGCGGGTCTCTCCAGTTCTGGCTCCTATAACTATAAAAGCTTGCTACCCTTTTATAATTATGGCCCTCTGAGGCGTGATTATAACAGGGTCTATTTGCCTACGGCAAACAGACCTAAAATCTCTCATCGCCTACTCCTCAGTAAGCCATATGGGGCTTGTCGCAGCAGGTATTTTAACACAAACTGATTGAGGCTTTACAGGTGCCCTAGTTCTTATAGTCGCACATGGCCTCACTTCCTCAGCTCTATTCTGCTTAGCTAATACTAATTATGAACGAACTCACAGCCGCACAATACTTTTAGTTCGGGGAATGCAAATAGTACTACCATTAATAACATTCTGATGGTTCGTTGCAAGCCTGGCTAACCTGGCACTACCCCCACTACCCAATCTTATGGGAGAATTAATAATTATTTCTTCACTGTTTAGCTGGTCTTGATGGACTATTATTATTACGGGCGCAGGAACCCTAATTACTGTGGGTTATTCTCTCTATATGTTTTTAATAACCCAACGAGGTTACCTCCCTCCACATATTCTTGCCATTGAACCCACCCACACTCGAGAACATCTCCTCATGGCACTACATCTCCTCCCCCTCATTTTACTTGTACTGAAGCCAGAACTATTCTGAGGATGATCTGCTTGTAGATATAGTTTAACAAAAACCTTAGATTGTGATTCTAAAAACAGGGGTTAAAATCCCCTTATCCACCGAGAAAAGCTGGTAGTAACAAAGACTGCTGATCTATGTGCCCCCGGTTAGACTCCGGGGTTTTCTTACGCTCCTAAAGGATAACAGCTCATCCGTTGGTCTTAGGAACCAAAAACTCTTGGTGCAAATCCAAGTAGTAGCTATGCTCCCCCTATCCTTAATAATGACATCTAGCCTTATTCTCATCTTCTTTTTATTAGCTTACCCGGTGTTCCTGACCCTCTCCCCTACCCCCCAAAACCCTAATTGAGCCGTCACTCACGTAAAAACCGCAGTTAAATATGCCTTCCTCGTAAGTTTATTCCCCCTCTCCCTTTTCCTTAATGAGGGCACAGAGACTATTATTTCCAACTGAACTTGAATAAATACCACTGCCTTTGACATCAAAATTAGCCTAAAATTTGATTTCTATTCTATTATCTTTACCCCCATCGCCTTGTATGTCACATGATCCATCCTAGAATTCGCCTCCTGATACATACATTCTGACCCCTTTATAAACCGCTTCTTTAAGTACCTACTAATCTTCTTAATTACTATAATTATCCTAGTTACAGCAAATAATATGTTCCAATTGTTCATTGGCTGAGAAGGAGTAGGAATTATATCATTCCTACTTATTGGCTGATGATACGCACGAGCAGATGCAAATACAGCTGCCCTCCAAGCAGTATTATATAACCGTGTAGGAGATATTGGCCTAATTCTAGCAATGGCTTGAATGGCTACAAACCTAAATTCATGGGAATTTCAACAAATGTTCTCTACCACTGAAAATATAAATATAACCCTTCCCCTCCTTGGATTAATTTTAGCTGCAACAGGTAAATCAGCACAATTTGGACTCCACCCATGACTTCCATCTGCAATAGAAGGCCCCACTCCTGTCTCTGCTCTACTACACTCCAGCACCATAGTTGTAGCAGGCATCTTCCTGCTAATCCGCGTAAGCCCTATAATAGAAAACAATCAAATTGCATTAACTACCTGCTTATGTCTTGGAGCACTTACTACGATATTTACTGCCACCTGCGCTTTAACCCAAAATGACATCAAAAAAATTGTTGCATTTTCGACATCAAGCCAACTAGGCCTAATAATGGTTACTATTGGGCTAAACCAGCCCCAACTAGCCTTCCTCCACATCTGCACCCATGCCTTCTTCAAAGCTATACTGTTCTTATGTTCAGGCTCAATTATCCATAGCCTAGACAACGAGCAAGATATCCGAAAAATGGGAGGGTTACACCACCTGCTCCCATTTACATCTTCATGCCTAACGTTAGGCAGCCTTGCCCTTGCAGGTACACCTTTCTTAGCCGGGTTCTTCTCTAAGGATGCCATCATCGAAGCACTAACCACTTCGCACCTAAACGCCTGAGCCCTTGTCCTTACAATTATTGCCACTTCCTTCACTGCCGTTTATAGTCTACGAGTTATCTTCTTTGTGTCCATAGGACAACCCCGCTTCATAACCCTGGCCCCTATTAACGAAAATAACCCCACAGTTCTTAATCCTATTAAGCGCCTGGCCTGAGGAAGTATTATTGCAGGCCTCCTAATTACTTCAAATATTACCCCCGCAAAAACACCTATCATAACTATACCACCGCTATTAAAATTAACTGCCCTAGCAGTATCTATTGTAGGCCTTGTTTTAGCCCTAGAACTTGCAACAATAACAACTAAACAATTTAAAGTAACCCCTGTTTTAAGCACCCATAATTTTTCTAATATACTAGGGTTTTTCCCATCAATTATTCATCGCCTAGTCCCTAAGACGAGCCTAATCCTTGGACAAACAATTGCCAGCCAAATGCTAGACCAAACCTGACTAGAAAAAGTAGGACCCAAAGCTACCATTACTATCAACAAGCCCTTGGCCACCTCTACTAGTGATATCCAACGAGGGATGATTAAGACGTATCTTTCACTATTTTTACTTACCACTGCCATCGCAATCTTAACACTAGCCCCCTAAACAGCCCGCAAAGTGCCCCGATTTGCCCCACGACTTAACTCAAGCACCACGAATAGAGTTAATAATAAAACTACCGCAGCAATTAGTAATAAAAATCCACCATTACCATAAAGTATAGCAACTCCATCAACATCTCCTCGAGACATTGAAAATTCACTGCTCTCCTCAACCGTCACTCAAGAAGTCTCATATCACCCTCCATACAGGCTACCCCCAGCTAAAGAAACCCCTAAACAATAAATTACCATAGCCGCAATAATGCGCCGGCTCCCCAGACTCTCCGGATACGGCTCAGCAGCAAGAGCTGCACTATACGCAAATACAACCAATATTCCCCCTAAATAAATTAAAAATAAGATTAAAGGTAAAAAAGCCCCACCATGCCCCACCAAGATCCCACACCCAAACCCTGAAACAACTACTAACCCTAAAGCAGCAAAATAGGGGGAAGGATTACAAGCTACCGCAACTAACCCAAACACTAATCCTAATAATAAGAAAAACAAAATTCATGCCATAAATTCCCACTCGGATTTTAACCAAGGATAATGGCTTGAAAAACCACCGTTATCATTTAACTATGGAAACTTTAATGGCTAGCCTTCGCAAGACCCACCCGCTCCTAAAAATTGCTAATGACGCCCTCATTGACCTCCCTGCCCCAGCTAACATCTCTGCCTGATGAAACTTCGGATCTCTCCTGGGCCTTTGTTTAGCTGCCCAAATCCTGACAGGCCTCTTCCTTGCTATACATTACACATCTGACATTGACACAGCATTCTCATCTGTTGCCCACATTTGCCGAGATGTAAACTACGGATGGCTCATCCGAAATCTTCATGCAAACGGAGCATCCTTCTTCTTTATCTGCATCTACCTTCACATCGGACGAGGATTATACTACGGCTCATATCTTTATATAGAAACATGAAATATCGGGGTAATCCTGCTGCTTCTAGTGATAATAACAGCCTTCGTTGGTTATGTCCTCCCTTGAGGCCAGATGTCTTTCTGAGGAGCTACCGTCATTACCAACCTACTTTCCGCCGTGCCTTATGTGGGAAACACGCTCGTTCAATGAATCTGAGGGGGCTTCTCAGTAGACAACGCCACCCTTACCCGATTTTTTGCTTTCCACTTCCTCTTCCCATTCGTCATCGCAGCCGTAACCCTTCTTCACCTTTTATTCTTGCATGAAACAGGGTCTAACAACCCTCTAGGCCTATCGTCAAATACAGACAAAATCTCCTTCCACCCCTACTTCTCCTATAAAGACCTGTTGGGGTTCGCAGCTGTAATTATCTTCCTCACATGTCTTGCCCTATTCTCCCCGAACCTTTTAGGCGACCCCGATAATTTTACTCCTGCTAATCCCCTAGTTACTCCCCCTCACATTAAACCTGAATGATATTTCCTGTTTGCGTATGCCATCCTACGCTCGATCCCCAATAAACTTGGGGGTGTTCTGGCCCTCCTGGCTTCGATCCTCGTTTTAATACTTGTCCCCTTCCTTCACACATCCAAGCAACGAAGCCTAACCTTCCGACCAATGTCCCAATTCTTGTTCTGAGTACTAATTGCAGATGTCGCCATCCTTACATGAATTGGAGGCATGCCTGTAGAAGACCCTTACATTATCATCGGCCAAATCGCATCCGTCCTCTATTTCTCTATCTTTCTCGTGCTTATACCCGCTGTAGGTATAATCGAAAATAAAGTCATAGGCTGAACATGTACTAATAGCTCAGAGCAAGAGCGTCGGTCTTGTAAACCGAATGCCAGGGGTTAAATTCCCCTTTAGTACTCAAAAAGAAGGGATTCTAACCCCTGCCACTAACTCCCAAAGCTAGCATTCTAGTTAAACTACTCTTTGAACAATGCATACAAGTATGTACTGTCTCAGTAATATTAATTATATACAATTATGTATAATCCACATTCATATATTGTATGCATGCATATATATAGTACATATATATTCATGCATATAGGACATTATATGTATTATCAACATAAAATTATTTTAAACATTAGTTATATATAGTAATATAATATTAAGATATATTAAAACCATAACATGAAGTCGTGTAAATATATTATTAGAGAAGACGAAAATAGGACACCTAACACAACACTATATCTGTCTAATATATAACAAGACTCAACACCCCGTCGATTTCCAAATCTTAATGTAGTAAGAACCGACCATCAGTTGATTCCTTAATGCCAACGGTTATTGAAGGTGAGGGACAATAATTGTGGGGGTTTCACACAGTGAATTATTCCTGGCATTTGGTTCCTATTTCAGGTCCATAAAATTATATACTCCCCATTCTTTCCTTGACGCTGGCATAAGTTAATGGTGGCAAGCTAATGGCGGGAGCATCCACCATGCCGGGCGTTCTTTCCAGAGTGTGGTTGGTATTTTTTTTTTCGTTTTCCTTTCACTTTGCATTTCACAGTGTAAACTCAAAAATTTACTAAGGTAGAACATTTTCTTGCACTGGTAATATTGTTTAATGGTGAAAAGATATACCTGAAAAATTGCATAATTAGATCTCAAGTGCATAAATGTAAAATCACTCGAAGTTTATCTAAGTGCCCCGGGGGTTTATTTGCGTAAACCCCCCTACCCCCCTAAACTCCTGAGATGCTTAATACTCCTGGAAACCCCCGGAAACAGGAGAACCTCTGGAATTTATTTAGGGGCAGGGTAATAACAAACAGACAACAAGCACATATTAAAATGTCCTTAAATACCCGAATGTAAATTTGTAAACAGTTAAATTATTTAATATAAAAAATACGCCTGTATAGATACTAAACAGTCTGCGTACATAGACTATTCCATATATATATATATATATATATATATGCATATGCATGCACTAAATTAATTCCGTGCGTATATATATATATATATATATATATATGCATGCACTAAATTAATTCCGTGCGTATATATATATATATATATGCATGCACTAAATTAATTCCGTGCGTATATATATATATATATATATATATATGCATGCACTAAATTAATTCCGTGCATATATATATATATATATATATATATGCATGCACTAAATTAATTCCGTGCATATATATATATATATATATATATGCATGCACTAAATTAATTCCATACATATTTATTAAATGCCAGC